CTAGAATTCGTAAAATACGCTTGGGAAGCTAGCCAAATTTAGACTTTTTTTTCGTCAACCGATTCAATGAATGAAAAATTGAAGTACGATATTTTATGAAAATTCGCTGCGGGCATCATATATTCTATTTTTTTAATAGCCAATTATATATCTGGGTAAGTTCTGCTCTGGTTGCTTTACATATATAAATATTTTATTATATAATCGAAATTGAGAAAAGTGGAAATTAAGAAAGATTTTATTATTGAAAAGAATCAAGAAAAATTTGTTATTATTTCGACTTTCTTATGTCATTAGGGAAACAGAATTTGAGATCCAAATCTAAGAATCATTCATGAATTCGCAGTCAAGTCACAAGTCAATAGTTAATGGTTCAAAATTTGAATGAATTTTTTTGTGACAGAAAACCCACATTTTCCGTTTCAATAGAAAGGATAGAGGAAGTTTTTAGGTATTGCGTATTTGGCGATACTATACAATAAGTCGAAGGGATGGATCTAAAAAAAAAGGAATGGTTTCTTTTGGTTAAGGCAAACGGGATTCAAGATGCAAGTAAACAAAAAAATAAGTTCAGTAATCCGCCCCAAAGCAAAAAGGGGGTAATAGTGTCATCTATTTTTTTTGTTTTTTGGCGACATGGCCGAGCGGTAAGGCGGAGGACTGCAAATCCTTTTTTCCCCGGTTCAAATCTGGGTGTCGCCTGATCAACAAAAGACCAAAAATCCCTTCTTTTTTTTATTGATATAACTAACCGAAATATTCCCTAACAGGGGGCGATGGAGGCTCTCCAAAGATCTGTAACTTTTTGTGTCTAGGATTCAAAAAAGGACGTATTATGAAGGGAGTCGAGAAGTCTTGATAAACCGCACACTACTAATGGAATATTTACTGATCGAGCCTTTAATTAGATTGGATAACCAAAGGGGAGTCTAAGTATTAGTAATTGTGGAGAAATTACTTTAGTCTACAACGTCACGACTGTCTTTGATCAGATATTCGACCAATATTTGATTGTATAATTTAATCTAAAAAAGTGGCAAAAAAACTTCTGTTCAGCAACCCCCGGTCAAGATTATAATCGACTGTCTCTCCATTTTTTTACAGAGACTATAAAGAAAGATCAAATGTGAAAAAAATAGAGGTATATGTGTGATAGATAATGATCTACCTACCTTCTACCTTGGTTATATAATATAGTTTTTATTCCATTCCGTTTTTTATGAATGAATTTTGGAGGGTAACAAAAGAATAGGGCTTTTTTTCCTACATGCTATATTACTACATGCTATATTAATAATACTCCCTCGGCCGCGGGGGTCATTGCATCTTTTGCTTGTGCTTAATCTTTCCCAATTCGACTCGAAATCATAATGATAAGAAAATTTGGATACAAATTTTTTATAAGTGCATTTATTGGATTGGTTCATTAAATAAAGAGTTTGCGGTAAGACTCCCCTTTTGACTATACACCCCGGATTTCACTATTATTAGTGAACAAGAATGGAATAATTCTTTCATATTCATAGAGATAGAGGACATAATTCACATGGATATAGTAAGTCTCGCTTGGGCTGCTTTAATGGTAGTCTTTACCTTTTCCCTTTCACTCGTAGTATGGGGAAGAAGTGGACTTTAGAAGTACTATTAATGTAATTGCGGTAAGTAATCAAACTTTATGAATTGTTTTATAGATCATTTTAAGATCATTTTACAAAAGCGTTTTGTTTGAACTTGAACTTTTAAAATGAGAATAATGTCAATCAAACAGATATTTCAATTATTCCCATGTTTGTATTTCGGAAGGGGATACGGGTGGGGGTGGTAAGAAATTAAAATTTTCCAAAATTATCTATTTCGCCGCAGGGCTCTTATCAGACTTTCTTATCAGACTTATATGGGGACAATGAGTAACAACAGAACAGACCACTTCTTATTATTTGTATTTAATTTGTTTGCCTCTTTAAAGTAAAGAAAAAGATGTTCTGTTAGTAATATTAAGCGGATGCGTACTTTCTAGGGTAAAGAACATATACACAGTGGTTGTTCAACAAGATACTACGCATAATAAAATCTTGCTCCGGGCGAGTCACATATTGTGTACTGACCTCTTGCTTTATTGTTGTAGAAATTTGATTTATGCTTTATCGACATCGACTCATTTCATATCGTGATTCAAGTGTTACAAATTGGTAATGTTTACTGCTCCTTTTAGAAATTTTAAGAAGTTCCCATACTCCCTTCCGTTATCGACTCAATCAAGTACTTCTTTGAAATGCTAAAAAAAGATTCAAGATTACTGGCTTTTTTTTTCTTAAATTAATGGGCGCGCTGCCCAGAGACTTTTTACTTACTTCTTTTCTAATAGGATAGTATGGTAGAAAGAAATATATCAATCTTTCTACCATATTATCAAATCTCACAGAAGACTGTTGATTCTAGCCTGCGTATTTAATTGAAGATTTAAGAAACGAAATTGGAATCCTTTGTTTATTTCTTAAATCATTCTCATTGATAAGGACCTAAGAAGTAAAGTTTCATTCAAATTAATTGTTTTGGCTGACCGTTTTTACATATATGATAAGTAAAAAAGCAGTAGGAACTAGAATAAAGAGTGCAGTAGCAATAAATGCGAGAATATTTACTTCCATAATCTTATTGGTTTTTACTTCGCAATAACTCGGGATTTAATCCCATAGAGATAATAAAAATTTCGACTGTAAATTCAACGGGATGAATTACATCTCGATGATATTGAATTGCATCAATATTGGGCTATCAAATCACTTCGTCGTCGCGAATTGAATAGTATAACATAGGAAGATCCTTTATCCATACTAAAAAAAAAAATGGAATGCGTAATTGAATCAAGAAATCCTTATATTTCTGATTCTTTTCCACTCTTTCTACAACCTGCCGTCTTCTTAATCATCGAATGAAATCTCATCTGACCGTTTTTCACTTACATTGCATTGACCCCATAAAAAATAACAACAATAGAAGTAAAATGAAAGGGGGAAAGGGGTTAAACTCGAAACTCCTCTTTTTTTATGATATAATTTTCTTACATACAAGAAAAAGAAAAATGTGAAAAAGCCAAATTCCGGTTCAATTTTGTAGTGTACAAGACAAGAATTCTAGTTGTGTATGTGCTCCCGAGAAACGTCTGAGACTCTATCCCATTCCCATTAGATAGAGGCAATAAATTAAAAGATCAGACGCAGTACGCTATACCTTGGAATCCGGAATATTATGTTCCCAATAATTGGACTAAGAAAATTCTATCTTTCTTCCCACCAATTGGTACTAGTTGAAGTAATGAAAATTTATATTTTTGTTTGTGTTTGATGAGAAATAACGAAAAAATAAAAAAATCCCTATTGAGAAGGTTGAATGACTGAAATTCTATAATTTAATTCTATTCATTTCGTTGTGCCTCTTTTGCCATAAAATGAAAATGAATAGATGAGTTGATGTGTTTATTTGATCCGTCGGGACTGACGGGGCTCGAACCCGCAGCTTCCGCCTTGACAGGGCGGTGCTCTGACCAATTGAACTACAATCCCAGGAAATAAGGTATACCACATCAATATTTTTAGGATTGAATTCAAACCTTTTTTTCGTCTTGTAACAGAGACACGGGTTATATAGTGATATCGGCATGGCTATGCACGTTCTTTTGGATGAGAGCGACACAAATTACATGACTAGTGATCCTTTCCTTAATTACAAATCGATAATCAATCTTTCGATAAAAAAGATTTATTTTTTCGTTTCCTTAGACTTTCTTTATATTTACAGATAATGATATGAATCTCGATCATTATATTAGCTAGATCCGAATCCGCATTTTTTTGAACAAAAAAATCGAGCAGGTAGATATATAGAAAAATGGGATTCTTTTATTCCCACATATCGTACGTTCGGGAAGACAAAAATTTTCATCTCAAGGTCTTTGAGCAAATTCTTGGGCCGAGCTGGATTTGAACCAGCGTAGACATATTGCCAACGAATTTACAGTCCGTCCCCATTAACCGCTCGGGCATCGACCCAGGAAAAACCAATTCCATTTTCAATGTTAGGCTTATTGATGATGCACGCTCAACTTCCTTTTGTAGTACCCTACCCCCAGGGGAAGTCGAATCCCCGCTGCCTCCTTGAAAGAGAGATGTCCTGAACCGCTAGACGATGGGGGCATGCGTGTCCGACCGCCATCATACTATAAGCATAGTATCAACAGTTTTTCGAAATTGTCAATAGAGACAATCGAATGTAAGAATATGATTCGCTCCAAGGGATCCTTCTGCCCTGCACTATTCCATAGAGTTTTTTAGCGCGTCATTCCTATTTATGAATCCTTAATTCTAACCGACATTCCATTTGATTCGATATATAAAGCCATTCTCATTATACATCTTATTTCTTTTTATTAGTTATTAGAATATATTCGAATTTCAAAACGTCAAGCGGAATACGAAATCGAAATTCAATATGAAAAAAAAGAAATAGTTTCGATTAAATATCTAGTTTCTTATAAATAGAACTAATAGAACTAAATATGAGGGGAAGGTTTGTGGAATGGTTTATACACCACACCCCAACCAAAAGAAAAATAAAACTTTCAACTACCTTTCTTCCACCTTATTTATTCATTCGTTTTGATTTTAAGAAGAAAAAAATGTGCCTTCGTAGAGAAAAGAAAAATCCGTGATCCATAAAATTTCGGAAATTGTTTTTTATTAATTAAGGGGACACATTTCTCCAGCACATGAGTTAATGAAATATCTTGGATCTATGTCGAATTGGTAGGTATATATATCAAGTTATTTTTGTTCTGATGGGTATCGATTTAAGAAAAGAAAAATGAGGGTCGGCTTGATTCATTGAAGTGATAGTTTAAAAAGATCAATTTACTTTATTCTATAGTATAGTCTATAATAACTTATTATATTAATATAGGGGAAGGGAGATAGCTTTTCCACATAGTGACTCATTCGGGAATT